TTACTAATTGGATGCCCTACTGCGTTACAAAATTTCGCTTTAGCCAATGATCCAATCAGAGGAATAATTGGAACTATTGTATCGAGTTTATTGGGAGCATTCTTTAGTGGAAATGAATTTTCTAGCATTTGATTCCGCACCACTGCAGGATTTCGTCGAACACTTGAAAAGTAACTCAAAAAATCGAGGGAATGCTTGGATAATTGGTTTATACGGATACTTGCCGCGTGAGACCATACATCAAAATGACATTGCCATAAATTGACAAGGTAAGATTTCCATTTATTCATTAGAAGAGGTGTGTCTTTGGAAGCCAGAATTGATTTTCCTTGATATCTAACATAATGCATGAAAGGATCCTTGAGAAAGCATGGGATGACCGGAAAATCATTAGCAAAGACTTCGGCAAAATGTTCTATTTTTCTATATAAACAGAGTCGTTCAAAAAGGACTCCAGAAGATGTTAATCGTAAATGAGAAGATTGGTTACGGAGAAAAAGGAAGATGGATTCGTATTCACATATATAAGAATTATATAGGAATAAAAAGAATCTCGGATTACTTTTTGAAAAAATGGAAATAGATTTATTTGTAATAATAAGACTGTTACAATTAGAATACTCATGAAGAAAGAACCGCAATAAATGCAAATAAGAAGCATCTTTCACCCGGTAACGAAGGGTTTGAACCAATATTTCCAGATGGGCAGGGTAGGGTATTAGTATATCCGCCGAATAATTTAAATGTGGGAACTTTTCCTCTAAAAAGGGAAATATTGAATGAATGGATCGTAAATTGTAAAATCTTACGATTTCTGCCCCTTCTAAAGAAGATATTAATCGTAGATAAAATGGAATTTCCACAATGATTGCAAATCCTTCTGATAGAATTTTAGAATGCAAATTCTTGTTGTACCCCAAAAATGGATTTTGTTTAGAATCATTAGCAGAAATTATCAAATAATTCTGTTGATACATTGTAGTAATTAAGCGTTTTACAATCAGTAAACTAGATTTATTATCATAACCTATATTTTCCAACAACATGTATCTATTTAAACCATGACCATGAGCAAGTGCATAACTATATTCCCGAAAGATAAGTGGGTATAGGAAGTCATGTTGCCGAAATCTATCGAGTTCTAAATATCCTTGAAATTCCTCCATTTAAAATTAGATGGGGATAAGGGATTTCTTTTGGGTTATTAAATGACACATAGTACGATACAGTCAAAACAGGATATTATAGTAAGAAATAAATAGATATATACCCCGGAACCAGATAAGACTGATCGACGGACTCTTTAGCCTCTCCTTTTCCATCTAATTTAATTGGTTTATGTTAATTCGAGGATAACAAGATGGTTAGAAATCCTTTATTTGTTCAACCCAATCGCTCTTTTGATTTTGGAAAAAAAGGATTTTTATCTTTATCAATAGATTGCTTTTTCTACACATTTACCCCCACACTCTAATGGAGAATAGCTACTAATAATTAGGATTTAAAAATAAATCGATGATCCACTTATGGGAAAAGCATTTCCCGCATCAAGGACTAATCTATTTTTAACGTTTAATTAGATCGGGTAATCGTTCAAATTAAGAACAGAAGCTCGTTTCTTTTTTTTGTTTACCTATAATTGGAGCCATAGGGCTCTATCCATTTATTCACTTAACCCAAAATTTAATTTTATTTTATTTTTTTTCGTCAAGAATTTAAACAAAGTTTTGAACCGATCCGCTAAGAATAAAATATTCTCAGAATTCCACATTGATACGACATGCTGCTTTTTCCATTCATTCCTTTGAGGATCAGTCGCGGTCTTACAAGCTCTAGAGATAGTATCGACGAAGACGTTGCTTCATACAAATGTGTAAAAATTGCCAGTCGCACTTAAAAGCCGAGTACTCTACCGTTGAGTTAGCAACCCCCCCCCCCCCAAAAAAAAAATGTGTAGATCCAATCGGAATAAAAAATTAGATTTAATTGCACACCGAAATCCAAATAGTAAAATAGCAAAAATATTGCTAATCGATTCTGAACATAAAAAAAATAATGAACATATTAGATGCAAATACACTGACTTCTAAAATAAGAATCTAGATTAAGATAAGGATATGGATTAAGTCAAAATTGATGTACTACCACGGATTTAGTTCGTATCTTATCTTATCCGTTTTTTTTTTTCAATAAAAAAAATAATAAATAAATAAAGGCTTCTCGTATCCCAGCAAATCCGACGAATCCATCGTTTAAATAAAGTAAAATAAAAAAACCAAGTCCATAGATGGAACAGAGGGAAATAGATACATTTATTCATGATCGGATTATATTTGTTTGATACACTGTTGTCAATATGAATGTAAATCTTAAGAAAAGAACACAATGTGGAGAACCATAAATTAAAATAAAAAAAAATTAAATATTGAATTAATATAATAAAATATAAATTATACAAATAAAGAAAAAACTAATGACTTGTATTGAATTGGCACTAATGTAAATATTTTGGATTTAGAAATCCAACTACTTCGGTTATTCATTTGATCTTTTTTTCATCTGTCTTAAATTAAATGAATTTCTATCACTAAAATAAAAATAAATTTTTGTCGTTATAGAAGACGACATTTTTTAGTAGTAGACATTTTTTGGTAGTAATAATAAATAGGTATGAATAGAACAAAAGAGGGGGCTTATATAACTTTGTATAACCTTTTATATACTACCGCCCCCCCCTCTTTTGTTCTATTCATTAATTGAATTTAATCTGTTGATTAAGGCAAAGTTCCATAAAAACTCCCGCCTTCTTCGAAATATCATGAACAGTTCCCGTAGGTTGAGCGCCCCTTTCAAGGAAATATAGAATAGCAGGAACATTTAAATAGGTTTGATTCTTTAGCGGATCATAAAAGCCCACTTTCCGAAGAGCTCTTCCTTCTCTTCGGCATCGAGCATCAATTGCAACGATTCGATAAACCACCCATTGGGATAGATGTAGATGAATAATACCCCCCCTAGAAACGTATAAGAGGTTTTCTCCTCATACGGCTCAAGAAAATTCGAAATTATGTCTACGGATCGAATTTTAAATTTTTAATTAGTAATGTCAAATGGATCCATAAAATAATCAAATCAATTAAATATGAGTTAAGTACTTTTTATTATTCCTTATTCTTATCCGAAAAAGAAAATAAAATCATTTGTATTCGCATCCTCATAACTCAAGTTGGATAACTCGCTAATAACCCAAGGAAACCCTTTACTTTAGGTATTTCGTTTATTGAGCGATCTCTAACCACGCACCTTTTTTGTCTTTAGAATCTATTTTGATTCTTAATTAGAATCTATTTATTGAGACAACTGAAAGTGGTATTTCCTTGTTCCAGGATTCTTTATCGTTTCTTTGAATCATTGGGTTTAGACATTACTTCGGTGATTTTTAATCGTTTCAAAAAACGTCAGCAACATACCCTTTTTGTGATTTCTTTTTATCAAAAAATCATACAAATGGTCGATTTGATTCCTGCGCGATACACTTTTAATCGAAAGAGTTTTACCAATTCCAAGAGGTTTTACTTATAAATTTTAAAATTGGATCCTTTCGATTTTTATATGGAAAATATACTTACGAAGCTGTTTCAACTTATTAATTAACACTAACCCTAGATCCGTTCCCTTAAAAAATGAATCAATACTTTTTTTTACTCGAGCTCCATTAAGATCATGTACTATTTACATCCCAACCCCCGACCTCAAAAAGGAGGGTTCTAGTGAAACAGAACAAACGATGTCGAGCCAAGAGCACCCTCATTCCTATCTAATTAATATAAAAAGAAAATGATGGATGTAAGAATCCACAGACGACCATATCCCTCAAGTCGCACGTTGCTTTTTACCACATCGTTTTAAACGAAGTTTTACCATAACATTTCCTAGTAGGTTGCTGTAAACCGTATGTAATTGATTCCATTATGGACTCATGAATAATCATTGGTTCGTTCGGTACATAGTAATCCATACTTTTATGAATGGGTAATTTCTCAAGAAGTATCAGCACGAATTAAATTTAACCCCATATAATATATATAATAAATATTTTTTTAATATATTATTTTATTTTTTCTTTAGAATTATAATCTAAATATTAGAATATAAAAAAATTGAACTAATAAATAACACAAATAAGTTTTTTTTAATCTGCATCTTGAGGTGACTTGCTAAAATAGATTCACCAATTTCACACTTCTTCGAGTACCAAGGACTCATAAGACATTATTAAAAATATTTAATTGATTGAAAAATTTCCTATTTCACTATCATTACATTATTTGAATAAGGCTTTACAGTAAAAATCGCATTTTGATAATAATAGAGAAAAATTCATATTCGGATTAAACCATAAAAAAAATGTAAATTCTTTTTGTTTTTCACGAGGTGGTGGATAAAGACTGATAGAATAGAGGCTTTGGGTTGTTATTCTTTTTGATAAATCATAATTAAAAGAGGATCCCCATACCTATCAGGTAGACTAAACAAATATCTTTGAAAGTAATTAGAAACATTCTATGTTAAAGGGTAAAGTTAAATATTTAAAATTTAGGGATAACAAATCTATTGTCACAAAACTCAATTGAAATAAAATAAAGTTTTCAATGAATCAATGAAATAGAAGAAATAGAACGATAACAATACATATATATAAGCCTTCGCTTCCTTTCTGCGTAGTTTATTTGACTTGGAGTCAATAATCCGGCTGCAATTATTTCCTAAGGAAAAGCGACTAAGATGTATGAATACACTTTGTCTCAATTGATACATATCATATATTTACAATTTTTCATAAAAGAAAACACAAAATACTTAAAGACGGGGTTCAAAGAAAAGACATATGTTACGTATGTAACTTGATTTTTTTTTAATGAAATTCAGACAGCCGCATATATTGAAATTGGTATTTTACATTGACGTTTAACTACTATCTACTGCGTCAATTCTATGAAGATGATGAATCCTAAATAAAAAAAGAATCCTATTAGAGTGTTCCAGACTATTACTATTTTGTATAAATGTAAATTAAAACAAGTACAGATTAAATCATGGCTCGTATTTTTATTTTATGAAGAACTAACTTATTAAATAGAAATATGATTTAATCTATGCTCTCATCTTACCTCTTACCTGTATACAAATAGATTCAATTTCATCTGTGTGTTATTTGAACACGATTCGATTTTTGATTTTTGAAAAAGATATAATTCATATAAGAATTAATCATTATAGGAAAGCAAAATCAGATTATAACCAATTCTACTCTTAAAAAAAAATAAGGTTGTTTAAAAAAGGGCAATCTTTCTTTTATTCTGATATAAAATAGAAAATCTATATTCTGATATGATATATATAATATAATAGGTATGCTCTGGGACGGAAGGATTCGAACCTCCGAATACCGGGACCAAAACCCGTTGCCTTACCACTTGGCCACGCCCCATTTTTGATTTCTATTCGACATTAATAAAGACTAATATTGATAGTAGTTCTTCGTCAATTCTAGTCCAAATCTATATAGAATAGATTAGAGTGTTGCTAGGATTTTGAGACATTTAGATAGAGAATTAAACGACATTTATTGATCATTACATACAATTCAATTAAGATATTGTATGAAAGTATGGTTTTGTCTATTCTCTTTTGATTTGAGAATTGAAGGAGATTGGGTTAATTCAAAAAAAAAAAATAAGATTATAATAACTCATATTAAGAACTCATCATATTAATAACTCAATCAAAATAAATACAATTATCTTCAAGAACAAAGAAAAAAATGTTTGTTATGCTTAATATCTTTAGTTTGATCTGTATTTGTCTTAATTCTGCTCTTTCTTCAAGTAGTTTTTTCTTCTCAAAATTGCCCGAGGCTTATGCTTTTTTGAATCCAATCGTAGATTTTATGCCAGTAATACCTTTGCTCTTTTTTCTCTTAGCTTTTGTTTGGCAAGCTGCTGTAAGTTTTCGATGAGATCTTTAATAAGGTCCTAGAAAAATTCATGATTTATTCTTAAAAAAAAAAATTCTAACAATTCATAAGATCAGATAAGTCTTATAGTATAACCCTTCGATTCAAATAATGAAATTCTTGGATCGCCACAATAAGTCTGGGCTCCCCCCAGTTCCTCATTCGGACCCTTTTTTACAGTGAAAGAACCTAGTAGATTCCTCCGCAATATCTAATTGCGGGTATGAAAAAGCTTTTGGTAATGAAAGACTTGACTCTTATTACAAATGAATTTCTGAAAATTCTTTTTTATTTCTATAGATTTAGAAAAAGAATTTCGTGGTGTCAAAATAAGTGGTATAAAAATGGAGAATCTATTATCTTTTTTTTCCAAAAAAAATGATCTTGGAGATTGTGTAATGCTTACTCTTAAACTATTTGTTTACACAGTAGTGGTATTCTTTGTTTCTCTCTTTATCTTCGGATTCCTATCTAATGATCCAGGACGGAATCCTGGACGTGAAGAGTGAAGAATAAAAAATAACAATAAAGTTTCTGTTTTCCTTGCTTGATTTTAAAATGTTCTTAGGATTTTATTTATTCCACATTTTTAACTATTAATTAAAATGAAATAAAAAAAAAGACTCGTTGAAAGAGAAATTGAAAGATAAAGAAAAAATACCAAGTCATTGACTAAAGCGGAAAGAGAGGGATTCGAACCCTCGGTACGAAAAACCCGTACAACGGATTAGCAATCCGACGCTTTAGTCCACTCAGCCATCTCCCCAAATTGAAAGAAAAAGGATAATTACTAGATTATATTACACAAAAACAGTAAGGCTTGAAAAAGGGCCCTCTCTTTATACCTCTTTATTATTCAGTATATAATTATTATATAGATATCTAATTATAGAGACATAGAAAAATAGAAAATAAAAATATAGAAAATAAAAATCAGTGATTTCATTTAGGTAAAGTAAGGGAAGGGCTCGAAAGCGATATCTCAACTCCACTATTCCAATGAATATAAATTTAGATATATAACCACCTAATGCCCCAAGAATATTATATATTATATAAACTATAAACTATAAATTATATAGCAATGAATTTCTTATATAAAAAAATTATAGAATTAATAAATAGTAAATAGAAAGTAATAATAAATATATAAATTAAAATTAAATAAATAATAAAAAAAGAGTACCTCTTTGCTTTCGTCTGCAAGATCCTTTTTTACTTTTACTTCCACAGCGCGGCCCCCGGGCCTGACCGGGCCGGGTCTTTCGTTTTTGTTCCAATGAATCATAGAAAAAAATGATTTATTTGATTTGAAAAAAAAAAATGATTAATGATTGTTGTTGTTTCAAGAACAATCATAATAAAGGCAATTTCTATTCCTATCATACAGAATAGAATAGAATCCGAGTGTCATTTCTTAATTATTTTATTCTTTTTTTTTTTTTATTCCAGTAAAGTAAATGGAATAAAAAAAAAAGAATAGA